AATGAATTGCCTGATAAAAAGGATTACCTTGATAGGGTAAATCATGAAATTTAACGTTTCATTCATTATATTTAATAGAATTAAACTATTCCTAAAAGAATCAAAATCTTTTGTGCCTCTTACACTAAAATATAAAAAGATAAGCTAATAAAGCTACTGGGTTCATACCCCATTTATAAAGGTTATAATCCTTTTCTTTTTAATCAAAAAAATTTCTAATAATATTTTTTTAATAATATTAATTTTTGGAACATTAGTAACAATTTCTTCTAATTCTTGATTAGGAGCCTGAATAGGGTTAGAAATTAATTTATTATCGTTTATCCCCCTAATAAACGATAATAAAAAAAATTTATTAACCTCAGAAAGCTCATTAAAATATTTTTTAACTCAAGCTTTCGCTTCCTCAATTTTATTGTTTGCTATTATTATATTAATATTTTTTTATAATAATAATTTATTTTTATATAATTCATTTAATGAAATTTTAATTTTATCAACCTTATTACTTAAAAGAGGAGCAGCTCCATTTCATTTTTGATTTCCTGAAGTTATAGAAGGATTATCTTGAATTAATGGGTTAATTTTAATAACATGACAAAAAATTGCACCATTAATATTAATTTCTTATAATTTTATTTACAATTTTTTTATAATTACAATTATTATATCTATATTAATTGGATCATTAGGAGGATTAAATCAAACGTCTATTCGAAAATTAATAGCATTTTCCTCAATTAATCATTTAGGTTGAATACTATTAGCAATAATAAATAATGAAATATTATGAATAATTTATTTTTTATTGTATACTTTATTATCTTTCTCAATTGTTTTAATATTTAATAATTTTAAGTTATTTTATTTTAATCAAATTTTTAACATAAGAATAATAAACCCAATTGTAAAATTATTTATTTTTTTAAATCTATTATCATTAGGGGGGTTACCTCCTTTTTTAGGATTTTTACCTAAATGATTAGTTATTCAAAATTTAGTAATAATAAATCAAATATTTATTTTAATAATTAGCGTTTGTTTAACTTTAATTACTTTATATTTTTATTTACGATTATCTTACAGAATTTTTATATTAAATTATCAAAAAAATTCATGATTATTAAAAAATAATTTTAATAATAAATTATCTTTTATTAGATTAATTTTTAATTTTATTTCAATTAGAGGATTAGTAATAATATCAACAATTTATATTATTATTTAAGAATTTAAGTTAAATAAACTAATAGCCTTCAAAGCTGAAAATATTTGTATTAATCTTTTAATTCTTAAAATTTTAAGCTTTAATAAAATAAATTATTCCTTTAGAATTGCAGTCTAATATCATCATTGACTATAAAGCCTGATTAAAGAGATTATTTCTCATAAATAAATTTACAATTTATCGCCTAAACTTCAGCCATTTAATCGCGACAATGATTATTTTCAACAAATCATAAGGATATTGGAACATTATATTTTATTTTTGGTGCATGAGCTGGAATAGTGGGAACTTCTTTAAGTATTCTTATTCGTGCAGAATTAGGTCATCCAGGAGCTTTTATTGGAGATGATCAAATTTATAATGTAATTGTAACTGCTCATGCTTTTATTATAATTTTTTTTATAGTTATACCTATTATAATTGGAGGATTTGGAAATTGATTAGTTCCTTTAATATTAGGAGCCCCAGATATGGCTTTCCCACGAATAAATAATATAAGATTTTGAATACTTCCCCCCTCTTTAACACTTCTTATTTCTAGAAGTATAGTAGAAAATGGGGCAGGAACAGGATGAACTGTATATCCTCCTCTTTCTTCTGGTATTGCACATGCTGGAGCTTCAGTAGATCTAGCAATTTTTTCTTTACACTTAGCTGGAATTTCTTCAATTTTAGGGGCAGTAAATTTTATTACTACTGTAATTAATATACGATCCCCAGGAATTACATTAGATCGAATACCTCTTTTTGTATGATCTGTAGTTATTACTGCTATTTTATTATTATTATCTTTACCAGTTTTAGCCGGAGCTATTACAATATTATTAACCGATCGAAATTTAAATACTTCTTTTTTTGATCCTGCTGGAGGAGGGGATCCAATTTTATATCAACATTTATTTTGATTTTTTGGACATCCAGAAGTTTATATTTTAATTTTACCAGGATTTGGAATAATTTCTCATATTATTACTCAAGAAAGAGGTAAAAAGGAAACCTTTGGAAATTTAGGTATAATTTACGCTATATTAGCTATTGGTTTATTGGGGTTTATTGTATGAGCCCATCATATATTTACAGTTGGAATAGACGTAGATACTCGAGCCTACTTTACTTCAGCTACAATAATTATTGCTGTTCCTACAGGAATTAAAATTTTTAGTTGATTAGCTACTTTACATGGAACTCAACTAACTTATAGCCCTGCTATGTTATGAGCTTTCGGATTTGTATTTTTATTTACAGTTGGAGGATTAACTGGAGTAGTTTTAGCTAATTCTTCAATTGATATTGTATTACATGATACATACTATGTTGTTGCTCATTTTCATTATGTATTATCTATAGGAGCTGTATTTGCTATTATAGCAGGATTTGTTCACTGATACCCTCTATTAACAGGATTAACAATAAATCCAACTTGATTAAAAATTCAATTTTCTATTATATTTGTTGGAGTAAATTTAACTTTCTTTCCTCAACATTTTTTAGGTTTAGCAGGAATACCTCGACGTTATTCTGATTTTCCAGATAGTTATTTAACATGAAATATTGTATCTTCTTTAGGTAGAACAATTTCTTTATTTGCTATTTTATATTTCTTATTTATTATTTGAGAAAGTATAATTACTCAACGTACTCCTAGTTTCCCTATACAACTATCTTCATCTATTGAATGATATCATACACTTCCTCCTGCTGAACATACTTATGCAGAACTTCCATTATTAACTAATAATTTCTAATATGGCAGATTAGTGCAATGAATTTAAGCTTCATATATAAAGATTTTATCTTTTGTTAGAAAATGGCAACATGAGCAAATTTAGGACTACAAGATAGATCATCTCCTTTAATAGAACAATTAAATTTTTTTCATGATCATACATTATTAATTTTAACAATAATTACAATTTTAGTTGGATATATTATAGGAATATTAATATTTAATAAATTTACTAACCGATATTTATTACACGGACAAACTATTGAAATTATTTGAACTGTATTACCAGCAATTATTTTAATATTTATTGCGTTCCCTTCTCTACGACTTTTATACTTAATAGACGAAATTAATACTCCTTCTATTACTTTAAAATCAATTGGACATCAATGATATTGAAGTTATGAATATTCTGATTTTTTAAATTTAGAATTTGATTCTTATATAATTCCAACAAATGAATTAGAAATAAACGGATTTCGTTTATTAGATGTAGATAATCGAATTGTTTTACCTATAAATAATCAAATTCGAATTTTAGTTACTGCAACTGATGTTTTACATTCATGAACAGTTCCTTCCTTAGGAGTAAAAGTAGATGCAACTCCTGGACGTTTAAATCAAATTAATTTTTTAATTAATCGACCAGGTTTATTTTTTGGACAATGTTCAGAAATTTGTGGAGCAAATCATAGATTTATACCAATTGTAATTGAAAGAATTCCTATAAATTATTTTATTAAATGAATTACTTCTATAACTAATTCATTAGATGACTGAAAGCAAGTAATGATCTCTTAAATCATATTATAGTAAATTAGCACTTACTTCTAATGAAATAAAAAATTAGTTTTATATAAAACCTTAGTATGTCAAACTAAAAAAATTAGTCTAATCTAATATTTTTTAATTCCACAAATAGCCCCAATTAATTGGTTAATTTTATTCTTTGTTTTTTCAATCACATTAGTAATTTTTAATATTTTAAATTACTTTTGTTTCTTTTATTCACCTATAAAATCTTCTCAATTATTAAACATTAAAGTAAACAAATTAAATTGAAAATGATAACTAATTTATTTTCTGTTTTTGATCCTTCAACATCTATTTTAAACTTATCATTAAATTGATTAAGAACTTTTTTAGGATTATTTTTAATTCCTATATCATATTGATTAATACCTAATCGGTTTCAATTAATTTGAAATAATATCTTATTGACTCTTCATAAAGAATTTAAAACATTATTAGGTCCATCAGGACATAATGGAAGAACTCTAATATTCATTTCATTATTTAGCTTAATTATATTTAATAATTTTTTAGGATTATTTCCATATATTTTTACAAGAACAAGTCATTTAACTCTAACATTAACTTTAGCTTTCCCTTTATGATTAAGTTTTATATTATATGGATGAATTAATCATACTCAACACATATTTGCTCATTTAGTTCCTCAAGGAACTCCACCAGTATTAATACCTTTTATAGTATGTATTGAAACAATTAGAAATGTTATTCGTCCAGGAACATTAGCTGTACGATTAACAGCAAATATAATTGCTGGACACTTATTATTAACTTTATTAGGAAATACAGGTCCAGTTACAACAAACTATATTATTTTATCAGTTATTTTAACTACACAAATTGCTTTATTAGTATTAGAATCTGCAGTAGCAATTATTCAATCCTATGTATTTGCAGTATTAAGAACTCTTTATTCAAGAGAAGTAAATTAATGTCAACACACGCTAATCATCCTTTTCATTTAGTAGATTATAGCCCATGACCATTAACAGGAGCAATTGGTGCTATAACAACTGTTTCTGGCCTAGTTCAATGATTCCATCAATATACAATAACATTATTTATTTTAGGAAATATTATTACAATTTTAACAATATATCAATGATGACGAGATATTTCTCGTGAAGGAACTTTTCAAGGATTACATACTTTTCCTGTAACAATTGGCTTACGATGAGGAATAATTTTATTTATTGTATCTGAAGTATTTTTTTTCATTTCTTTTTTTTGAGCTTTTTTTCATAGAAGTTTATCTCCAACGATTGAACTAGGAATAACTTGACCTCCAGTAGGAATTATAGCATTTAATCCTTTTCAAATTCCATTATTAAATACTGCTATTTTATTAGCCTCAGGAGTTACAGTAACTTGAGCTCATCATGCATTAATAGAAAGAAATCACTCACAAGGAACTCAAGGATTATTTTTTACAATTATTTTAGGAATTTATTTTACTATTTTACAAGCATATGAATATATTGAAGCCCCTTTTACTATTGCTGATGCAGTTTACGGATCTACATTTTATATAGCAACAGGATTTCATGGACTACATGTATTAATTGGAACAACATTTTTATTAATTTGTTTTTTACGACATATTAATTATCATTTTTCAAAAACTCATCATTTTGGATTTGAAGCAGCTGCTTGATATTGACATTTTGTAGATGTTGTTTGATTATTTTTATATATTACTATTTATTGATGAGGTAGATATTTATAAAGTATAATTTTGTATATGTGACTTCCAATCACAAGGACTAAATAATTTTAGTATAAATAATATTAATATTATCAGTAATAACAACAATTATTTTTATTATTACAATCGTTGTAATAATATTAGCCACTTTATTATCAAAAAAAACTTTATTAGATCGAGAAAAATGTTCACCATTTGAATGTGGATTTGATCCTATAAATTCTTCTCGATTACCTTTTTCATTACGATTTTTTTTAATTGCTATTATTTTCTTAATTTTTGATGTTGAAATTGCTTTATTACTTCCAATAATTTTAATCATCAAATCATCAAATTTAATAAATTGAACAATTACTAGACTATTTTTTATTTTTATTTTATTAATCGGTCTTTATCATGAATGAAATCAAGGAGCATTAGAATGAAATGAATAAATATGAAGCGATTTATTGCAATTAGTTTCGGCCTAATCTTAGGTGAAATTCACCCATATTTTAGGGTAATAGTTAACTATAACATTTAATTTGCATTTAAAAAGTATTGAATTTTCAATTTACCTTATTAATTGAAACCAAAAAGAGGTATATCACTGTTAATGATAAAATTGAATTTTTAAAATTCCAATTAAAGAAATATAAATGGAATTAAACCATTAAAGATAAAAGTTAGCAGCTTTTTCTTGATCTTCATATTTCATTTATATAGTTTAATAAAAACATTACATTTTCAATGTAAAAATAAAAATTTATTTTTTTATAAATATTTAAAGATTAAAACAATCACCCTAACATCTTCAGTGTCATGCTCTAAATATAAGCTATTTAAATTAATTTACTAGTACAACTAACATTAATAAAATAATAAATCACAACATATAACTTAATAAATAAATTTTTAAATTATTTTTTTGAAATTCTTGTAAATATAAAGAATAATTTTTTAATTGAATATAAATTATTTGACTGCCAAAAAACTCTCTTCATCCTTGATCAAAACTTTTATATGAATATAATCCTAATTTTAATGGATAATTAATAACCCCTAGAGTAGAAATAACAGGTATAAATCACATTGAACCCACAAAATTTGTAAAATTATAATAATATAAAGCCTTATTAACAAAAAATAAATTAACATTTCTTAATAAATACCCAATAATTCCCCCAAATAAACAAACAAATAAAGTTAACATTTTTATTTCTAAAGGTAAACAAATTATTGAAGGATTTAAAAATATTAATCAACTTAATATTCTTCCTCCTACAACAGCTATAATTATTAAAAAACAAATACTAAATAATATAGTTCAACCAGAATCATTTAATGGATGTAAACTACTTCTATTAAAATCACCTGTTATTGAATAAAAACATAATCGAAAGGAATAACATACAGTTAATCCAGTACTAAAAAAAAAAAGAAAAAAAACAAAAGTATTAACATAAGATAATATTACTATTTCTAAAATTAAATCCTTAGAATAAAACCCCGCCAAAAAAGGTATTCCACATAAAGCTAAATTAGCTACATTAAAACAACTACAAGTTAAAGGTATACTTATTCTTAGACTTCCTATTATTCGAATATCTTGTGAATTTTTTATATTATGAATAATTGACCCTGCACATATAAATAATAAAGCCTTAAATAATGCGTGGGTTAATAAGTGGAAAAAAGCTAACTTATAAAATCCTATCGATAAAATACTTATTATTAGCCCTAACTGACTTAAAGTAGATAAAGCAATAATTTTTTTTAGATCGAATTCAAAATTAGCCCCTAAACCAGCCATAAATATTGTTAATCCTGAAATTAATAATAAAAATTGACTCATTCATCAATTTATAAGCAAATCATTAAATCGAATTAATAAATAAACTCCCGCAGTTACTAATGTTGAAGAATGGACTAACGCTGAAACAGGAGTAGGAGCTGCTATAGCAGCAGGCAACCAAGAAGAAAAAGGAATTTGAGCTCTTTTTGTTATAGCGGCTAATATAACTAATGCTCCAATAATTATTATTTCAATATTATTTTTTATTATATCTAAATAAAAAATATAATTTCATCTCCCATAATTTAATATTCAAGCAATAGCCAATAATAATGCTACATCTCCAATTCGATTTGATAAAGCCGTTAATATTCCCGCATTATAAGATTTTACATTTTGAAAATAAATTACTAAACAATAAGACACTAATCCTAACCCATCTCATCCTAATAAAATTCTAATTAAATTTGGGCTAATAATTAATATTATTATTGATATTACAAATATTAAAACTAATAAAATAAATCGGTTAATATTATAATCTTCTTCTATATATTGATTACTGTAAAAAATTACCAAAGATGAGATTAATAAAACAAAAGATATAAATATTAATCTTATTCAATCAAATAAAAAGGTTATAACAATAGACATAGATTGAAGACTTAAAATTTCCCATTCAATAAAATAAATTAAATCATTTAATAAAAATTTTAATCTTAATAAAAATAAAGATCCTCTAATAAAAATTAAAAAATAAAATCTAATTTTACAATAATTAACTAATATATTCACGATCTAAAATGAATATTCATATCATTGACACCACAAATCAATATTTTTATTAAACTATTTAAATAAATTCATAATATACAAAAATTACTTTTTAAAATTAATAAATTTAAAGGTAATCAATGTAATATTAATAGTAAAAATTCTCGTATTCTACCTCCAGAAAAAAAATAAATTCCAGAATAAACCTTTCCATGTTGTCTATAAGCAAATAAGTACAACGAATAAGCGGCACTAAAAAAAGATAACAACGATAATATAATTATAGTTACTCAAGATCAAGCTACGATTCTATTTAGTAAAGAAATTTCACCTAATAAATTTAAAGTAGGGGGGGCCGCTATATTACCAGAACATAATAAAAATCACCATAATCTTAAAGAAGGTATAAAATTTAATAACCCCTTATTAATTAACAATCTTCGACTTCCTATTCGCTCATAAGAAATATTAGCTAAACAAAATAATCCAGAAGAACATAACCCATGAGCAATTATTAAAGCATACGATCCTGTTAATCCTCAATAAGATATAGTTAAAAGACCGCTTAAAACAATTCCCATATGAGCGACAGATGAATAAGCAATTAATGCTTTTAAATCAGTTTGACGTAAACATACTAAACTAATTAATACTCCCCCTACTAAACTAATTCTAATTCATCAATAATTGTACTTTATACCAGAAATTTGTAATAAAGAAAATATTCGTAATAATCCATATCCCCCTAATTTTAACAAAATTCCAGCTAAAATTATAGATCCAGAAACGGGAGCTTCAACATGTGCTTTAGGTAATCATAAATGAACTAAAAATATAGGTATTTTAACTAAAAATGCAAAAACTAAAGATAAATATAATAAATTTATATTTATAAAAAAATAATTAGATAATAAAATAAAAGAAAGAGTATTTATGAAATTTAAAATATAAAAAATTCCAATTAATAAAGGTAAAGAAGCTAGTAAAGTATAAAACAATAAATAAATTCCTGCTTGTAATCGTTCAGGTTGATATCCCCAACCTAAAATTAAAAATAAAGTAGGAATTAATCTAGCTTCAAAAAATAAATAAAATATAAATATTCTTATCGAACTAAAAGTTAAAACCAATATTAATAATAAAAATAAAATTATAAACAAAAACAAAGATTTATAATTGTTTAATAAATAAACCTTTTCTCTTGCTATTAATATTAAGCCACAAATTCAAAAACTTAACAAGATTAAACCATAAGAAATTATATCTAATCCAAAATAATAAGAAATATAATTAAAATAATTCAATGATCTTAAATTAATTATAAAAATAAAAGTTAATAAAAAAATTAAATTTTGAACCATTCAATAAAAATTTTTTAAAAAAGAAAGAAAAAATATAAACACTAAAACAAAAACAAACTTTAACATTGTAAAATAGAAAAACTTTGAAAATAATCATTACCATGAGTTCGAATCATTGAAACTAAAATAGATAAACCTAACACTCCTTCACATACACAAAAAGTTAAAAAAAACATTCTAAAATAAGTTTCATAATTTATAAAATTTAAATAAAAAAATAAAAAAATAAATAATCTTAATACTATATACTCTAATCTTAATAAAGTAGATAATAAATGCTTTCGATTAGATACAAATACTATACAACCAAATAAAAATATAATTATAGATAAATAAAATATTAAAAATATATTTGCCATTAATTTTAGTTTAAATAGTTTAACAAAAACATTAGTCTTGTAAACTAAAAATAAAAAAAAATTTTTTTTAAACTTCAAGAAAAAAGAAACCTCTTTTTCACTAACTCCCAAAGTTAATATTTTAAATAAACTATTTCTTGATATTACAAAATTAATTATTATAATAATTTGTTTAATTATAAGATTTATTTTTATACAAATAAAACACCCTCTTTCTATAGGATTAATATTATTAATTCAAACATTTTTAACTTGTCTAATCACTGGAATTTATGTAGAATCATTTTGATTTTCTTATGTATTATTTTTAATTTTTTTGGGGGGAATACTTATTTTATTTATTTATGTAACATCATTATCATCAAATGAAATATTTACTATATCATTTAAATTAACAATATTTAGAATTTTATTATTATTAATAATAATTATAATTTTTATATTATTAGATAAAAGATTAATTGAACAATTTATTATAAATATAGAAATAAAAAAAATATCATTAAATATTAATTTAATTAATGAAAATATTTTATCATTAAATAAAATATATAACTTTCCAACTAATTTAATTACATTACTATTAATTAATTATTTATTTTTAACTTTATTAGTAACAGTAAAAATTACAAAAAAATTTTATGGGCCATTACGACCAATAAATTAATGTTTAAACCAATTCGAAAATCACACCCTTTAATTAGAATTGCTAATAATGCTTTAGTAGATTTACCTGCTCCTTCAAACATTTCCGCTTGATGAAATTTTGGATCATTACTTGGTTTATGTTTAATGCTACAAATTTTAACAGGATTATTTTTAGCTATACATTATGCAGCCGATATTGAAACTGCTTTTAATAGTGTAAACCACATTTGTCGAGACGTAAATAATGGATGATTTTTACGAATTTGTCACGCTAATGGAGCTTCTTTTTTTTTTGCTTGTTTATTTATCCATGTAGGTCGTGGAGTTTATTATGAATCATATTTATATCATATAACATGAAATACTGGAGTAATCATTTTATTTTTAACAATAGCAACAGGATTCTTAGGATATGTTTTACCTTGAGGACAAATATCTTTTTGAGGGGCTACAGTTATTACTAATTTATTATCTGCAGTACCTTATTTAGGTATAGATTTAGTACAATGAATTTGAGGAGGATTTGCTGTAGATAACGCTACTTTAACTCGATTTTTTACATTTCACTTTATTTTCCCATTTATCATTTTAGCTTTAATAATAATTCATTTATTATTTTTACATCAAACAGGATCAAATAATCCCTTAGGATTAAACAGAAATGTAGATAAAATTCCATTTCATCCTTATTTTATTTATAAGGATATTTTTGGGTTTATTGTATTTTTATGAATTCTTATTGCTTTTATTTGAAAATTTAATTATTTATTAATAGATCCAGAAAATTTTATTCCAGCTAATCCTTTAGTAACTCCAGTTCATATTCAACCTGAATGATATTTTTTATTTGCTTATGCTATTCTTCGTTCAATTCCTAATAAATTAGGAGGAGTAATTGCTTTAGTTTTATCTATTGCTATTTTATTAATTTTACCATTTACTCATATAAGTAAATTTCGAGGATTACAATTTTACCCATTAAATCAAATTTTATTTTGAAATATAGTAATTGTTGCTTCTTTACTAACTTGAATTGGAGCTCGCCCTGTAGAAGATCCTTATATTTTAACTGGACAAATTTTAACTGTTTTATACTTTTCATATTTTATTATTAATCCAATATTAGCTAAGTTTTGAGATAAATTATTAAACTAAATTAATAAGCTTTTATAGCATATGTCTTGAAAACATAAGAAAGAAGTAAATCCTTCTATTAATTTATACTAAATTTTATTCATTAAAATAATATAGAAATAAAAAAAATTTTTAATCCTACAAAAAAAAATAAATAATTTAAAGATAAAGGTAAAAAACTTTTTCAAGCTAAATACATTAATTTATCATATCGAAATCGGGGTAATGTTCCTCGAACTCAAATAAAAATAAAAGAAATAAAAGTTAATTTTAAAAAAAATATAAAACTATAAATGTCTCTTCCCAAAAAAATAACTACAAATAACATTCTCATAAATAAAATACTAGAATATTCTGCTAAAAAAATTAATGCAAATCCTCCTCTTCTATATTCTACATTAAATCCCGAAACTAACTCAGATTCTCCTTCTGCAAAATCAAAAGGAGTACGATTAGTTTCTGCCAAACAAGAAGCTAATCAAACTAAACCTAAAGGAAAACAAAAAATAATAAACCAAACATAATCTTGATAAATATAAAAATTCAAAAAATTATAATTTCCAGTTAAAAAAATAAAACTTAATAAAATCAAAGCTAATCTTACTTCATAAGAAATTGTTTGAGCAACAGCTCGTAACCCTCCTAATAATGCATAATTTGAATTTGAAGACCATCCAGCAATTATTACTGTATAAACCCCTAATCTAGTACAACATAAAAAAAATAATACCCCTAAATTAAAAGAATATAATTTAATTAAATAAGGAATACACATTCAAATTAATAAAGATAAAAATAAAGAAAATACTGGAGAAAAATAATAAGAAATATAATTAGATAATAATGGATATGTTTGTTCCTTAGTAAATAATTTTACAGCATCACTAAATGGTTGCAACAACCCATTAAACCCTACTTTATTAGGCCCTTTACGAATTTGAATATATCCTAAAACTTTACGTTCTAATAAAGTCAAAAAAGCAACCCCTACTATTACACAAATAACTAATAATAATCTTCCAATTAAAGGCATTAAATTATCAATAATAAACAATACTATTTATAATTAAAAATTATATTTATAAATTCTAAATTTATTGCACTAATCTGCCAAAATAGTAAATTAATTTAATAATTTTCATTATAATAAAATTATATTTTTTATATTAGGTCCTTTCGTACTACAATATAATAATTAATTAAAGATAGAAACCAACCTGGCTTACACCGGTTTGAACTCAGATCATGTAAGAATTCAAAGGTCGAACAGACCTAAACTTTAAACTTCTACACCTAAAAATAACTCTTAATCCAACATCGAGGTCGCAATCTTTTTTATCGATATGAACTCTCTAAAAAAATTACGCTGTTATCCCTAAGGTAACTTAAATTTTTAATCCATAAAACAGGATCTTTTATTCATAAATTTATGTTAATAAATAATAAAAGTTAAATTAATTTTAATACCACCCCAGTAAAATTTTATTTAAAATATAATTTTTATAATTCTTTATAAATTATAATTTATAAAAATAAAGATCTATAGGGTCTTCTCGTCTTTTAATTAAATTTTAACTTTTTAATTAAAAAATAAAGTTCTATAAAATTTTTAAAAAAACAGTATATATCTCATTCAACCATTCATACCAGCCTTCAATTAAAAGACTATTGATTATGCTACCTTCGCACGGTCAAAATACCGCGGCCCTTTAAAACTCAGTGGGCAGGTTAGACTTTAAATAAAATACAAAAAGACATGTTTTTGATAAACAGGTGAATATATTTAATTTGCCGAATTCTTCATTAAAACCTAACAATTAAATTATTTTATAAAAAATAATATACTAATTTTATCATAATTAATAAAATTTTTTAATTAAATTTTAAATTTTAATAAAAAATTTAATTTAAATTAAATAATTTTTTATAAAAAATAAATTATAACAAATTTATTAATAATAGCTATTTTTAAACTTATATTTATTTAAAAATTATAAAAAATATAAAAATTTATTTTAAAGCTCATCCCTTAAAATATTATATTATTTATTTATTAAATTAATAAATTAAAATAATAAAATAAATAAACTAAATTAAATTTATTTCTTAAAAAACTAGATATATTTTAAAACGATTAACATTTCATTTCTAATTATATATTTAAAATATTTATTCTACAATAACTTTTATATATAATTAAATCTTTAAAATTCGAGAAAAATTATTATAATAATTAATTAATTAATAAACCCTGATACACAAGGTACAATAAATAAAATTTTCTTTTAAATTAAAAATTTTTCAAATTATTTCAATATTCTTTTAAAATACTAATACACTATAATTAAAATTATCATTTCATTATAAATTACTAAAACTTAAACTTTTAAAATTATTTTTATTAAATAATAATAATAAAAAAAAACAATTAATAAATAATTATTATCAATTTAAATTGATTTGCACAAATTTCTTTTCAATGTAAATGAAATACTTTACTAATTAAGCTTTAAATTGTCATTCTAGATACACTTTCCAGTACATCTACTATGTTACGACTTATCTCATTTTAAAAATGAGAGCGACGGGCGATGTGTGCATGTTTTAGAGCTATAATCATATAAATAATCTTTTTTATATTACTATTAAATCCACCTTCAAACTTTTATTTCAAAAAATTATTCGTATAAATACTTTTATTGTAATCCATTTCTACTTAAACATAAACTGCACCTTGACCTGACATTCTATTTAATAAAATATTTAGAAAATTATTAATCTTATAATATATTCTGATGACGACGATATACAAATTGATTACTAATTTAAGTAAGGTCCAACGTGGATTATCAATAACAGAACAGATTCCTCTAAATAGACTAAAACACCGCCAAATTCTTTAAATTTTAAGAATATAACTACTACTACTTAAGTATCTTAATTATTTAATTTTAATAATAGGGTATCTAATCCTAGTTTATAATAAAATTTTTATAGCTTAAATTAATCTTAAATTAATTATAAATAAATTTAAAAATTTCACCTAATAAATTTAAACATAAATTAAATAATAAAAATTTAACTAACACTAAAAATTTTTATTTGCATCATTTGTATAACCGCAGTAGCTGGCACAAATTTTACCAATACTATATATTATTACTAATTCAAAATTTCTTTTATAATTAATATTAATTACTGCGAATAAATTCAAAATAATTAATTTTTAAAATTAAAAATAATTCATACAATAATTTACATGTAAAATAAAATAATAATAAAATATTTAACTAGAATAAAATAATATTGTAATTAATATAAAAATATAACTTTTTTATAAAATTTATTATTATTAATTATATTTTATTTTTTTCTATAACTTTAAATTTTAAATATTAATTTTATTAAATAAAATTTTATAGTACAATCCTCATTATTAATTTCCCCTATTTTTTTTTTTTTTTTTTTTTTTAAAATTTAAATAAATATAATATTATTATATTATAAGATTTTATTTAATTTTAATTTTTATATTATTATTATTTAACTAAAATTTATTATTAGTTAATAAAATTTAACATATATATATATATACCTTATATAATATATTTATATATATATATATATTTAATATAAATTTATTAATAATTAATAAATACTTTTTTTTTTCATATATAAGAGTAATAGGGTTATAAATTATATCACCCATTTTATATAAATATATTATTAAATAAATGATTATATATATATATATATCATTTATATAATTAATTAAAATTTTGTTCCGTTTTTTTTAAATTTTATTTAAAATAAATAAATTTGACAAAATTAAAAAAA